AAATGAAAAAATCTCTTTTACGTATCCACCTAGCCTGTCAACTTTTGGAGAAATGATACAAAGAAGAATGTCCCTGCCCACACTAGAAAAACTCTCTTCGGATGAATTGTATAATCATTGGATTTATATTAACAAAAAAAAAAATAACAACTTAAACAACGAGTTTTTAAATAGAATTGAGGCTCTAGATATGGGATTTCTTTCTCTAGATCTACTCGAAAAAAATACTAGATTGTATAATGAAACTAAAAAAGATTATTTGCCTAAAATCTATGATCCTATTTTGAATGGATCATATCGTGGAACAATAAAAAACAAAATTTCACCTTCAATTAAAAATAAAATTTTGTTTGAAAATTCCATAAATACAATGGAAATAAATAAAATTCATAATATCCTTCTTCCCGATACTGATTACCAAAAGTTTGAACAGAAAATAAATGCATTTCAAAAAAATATATTTTCAACAGAAATTAATCATTTCGTTACGTTAATCGGTAAATTTTATAAAGAATCAGAATCCAATTTAAAAGGCTTTTCTTTATTTTCAGATAAAGAACAAGAAAAAAAAAGTTCAGAAAATGAAAACAAATTCCTAAATTTTTTTTTTAATGCAATTTTAACTGGTTCTAATAGTTACAAAAAAAAAAAATCTTTTGGAATAAAAGAAATCAGTAAAAAAATCCCTCGATGGTCAGATAAACTTATCACTGATTTCGAACAACAGTCGGGCATAATTCAAGAAGGCGTACCGGTGGGCCATCAGATTCGTTCAAGAAAAATAGACAATGTAATATTGTTTATTCCTAACAAATGGAATTCGGATAATCTTGATCAAATAGACCCAGTATATACGATAGATTTTTCGGAAGAATCTGATTTTCGTCGAGATATAATCAAAGGTTCTATGCGTGCTCAAAGGCGTAAAACCCTTATTTGGAAACTGTTTCAAGCAAATGCGCATTCCCCTATTTTTTTGGACAGAAGAAAAAAAGACTCCTCTTTTGATATCTCCGAACTGATGAAACTCATTTTTCAAAATTCTATGGGAGGAATAGAATTCCAAGATTATAGAAAAGAACAAACAAAAGTAAGAGAGAAAAAAGAAAACAACAAAATACAAAAAAAAGTGCGAATAGAACTGCCGGAAATATGGGAGTCCGTTCCATTTTCGCAAACAACACGAAGTCTCCTATTAATAATGCAATCGATATTTAGAAAATATATTCTATTAGTTTCGCTGATAATAGTTAAAAATATTGGGCGTATATTATTATTCCTACCCCCTGAGTGGGATGAGGATTTTCTAGAATGGAAAAGAGAAAAGCATATTAAATGTACCTATAACGGTGTTCAACTATCAGAAACCGAACTTCCTGAAAATTGGTTAAGAGAGGGTATTCAGATAAAAATAATATTTCCCTTCTCTTTAAAACGTTGGTATAGATCTAAACCTAAGTTACGGCCCTCTTATAGAGATTTAAAGAAAGAGCAAAAGGGGGTTAATTCTTTTTTTTTAACGGCAGCTGGAATGGAAACCGACTTTCCCTTTGGACCCCCCAGAGAAAGACCTTCCTTTTTTGAACCCATTTATATTTTTAAGGATTTTCTAGTTCTTTTAAAAATAAAAACAAAAAATTTTCTACAAGACTCAAAAGAAACAAAAAGGGAAAGCGGTTTCATCAAAAACGTCTTAGTTCCGTTTATAAAAAGAATAAAAAAAGAAGTCTCAAAAGTAAATTCAACTCTATTATTTAGATTGAAAAAAGTCTATGAATTCGATGAAACTAACCAAGAAAAGAGTGATATAATCAACAATCAGATAATAGACGACTCGTTTAATAAAATTAGATCTACAGATTGGACAAATTTTTCACTAAGAGAAAAAAAAATAAAAAATATAACTGAGAGAACAAGCAAAATCAGAAAGAAACTTAATAATATTACAAAAGAAAAAAAGGGGGGAACTTTACAAAAAAATAGTAGTCCTAATAAAACAAGTTATAATGTAGAATGGCCAAAAAATATTTGGCAAATATTAAAAAAAAATAGATTAATCTATAAATTACAAAGTTTTCTAAAAATTTGCATTGAAAAAATAAATATAGATATCTTTCTATATATCATTAATATTGATAGAATGTATATACAACTTATTCTTGAATCAACAAAAAAAATTATTGATAAATATAAATACATTTACAATAATGAAACAAAGCAAGAAAAACTTAATAAAACAAATCAAAATACAATTTACTTTATTTCAACTGTAAAAAAGGTATTTTCTAATATTAGTAATAGTAAAAAAAATTTACATCTTTCTTTTGACTTATCCTCCTTGTCCCAAGCATATGTTTTTTACAAATTATCACAAATACGAGTTATTAATTTTTTTAAATTAAGATCCGTTCTTGAATATCATGAAACGTCTTTTTGTCTTAAAAAAGACATAAAGGATTCTTTTGGAACACAGGGAATATTGGATCCCGAATTAGAACAGACAAAAGTTCCAAGTTCGGTAACGAATCAATGGAAAAACTGGTTAAGAGGTCATAATCAATACAATTTATCTCAAATTAGATGCTCTGGATTAATACAGCAAAAATGGCGAAATATAATCAACCAACGCCGTATAACTCAAAAAAAAGATTTAACAAAATGGGATTCAAAAGACCGATTACTTTATTACAAAAAACAAAATTCTTTTGAAGTATATTCACTACCAAACCTAAATAAAAAAGATAATTTTGAAAAATACCGTAGATATGCTCTTTTATCATATAAATCTAGTAATTATGAAAAAAGCACAGACTCATATATTATTTATGGATTCCCTTTAGAAGTAAATAACAACAAAAGAATTTTTTATAATTATACCACACATAAAAAAAAATTCCTTATGAGGGATATTCCTATAAAAAATTATCGAGGAAAGGGTTATAGTATGTATATGGAAAAAAATACAGATAGAAAATATTTTGATTGGCAAATCATCAATCTTTTTTTAAGAGAAAAAGTGGATATTGAGGCCTGGATCAAAATGGATCCCAGCAGTAACAGTAATAAAAATACTAAAATTGGAAATAAGAATTACCAAAAAATTAATAAAATTCATAAGAATGATCTTTTTTATCTTATGCTTTATCAAGATTTAGAAAAAAATCCGATCAATCAGAAAAAATACTTTTTTGATTGGATGAAAATGAATGAAAAAATACTAAACCGCTCCATATCGGATCTGGAACTTTGGTTCTTCCCAGAATTTGGGCTACTTTCTAATGTATACAAAAAAAAGCCGTGGATTATACCAAGCAAATTACTTCTTTTCAATTTTCACAAAATTGAAAATCGTAGTGACAATAAAAACATCAAGGGAAAGATAAACTGGAATTTTTTTAGACCATCAAATGAAAAAAAAAAAATTTTTGAATTAAAGAATCGAAATCAAGAAGAAAAAGAACAGGTAGACCAAAGAGATCCTGGATCAGATGCACAAAACCGCGGAAATTCCGTATCCGTTCTTTCAAATCAACAAAAAGCTATTGAAGAAGATTATGAAAAATTGGTTTTGAAAAAGGTTAAAACGAAAAAACAATACAAGAACAAAAATAACATGAGAGTAGAACTCAATATCTTGATGAATAGGCATTTGCTTTTTCAATTGAAATACAAGGATGGTTTAAAGCAAAAAATGATCAATCATATCAAGGTAGGTTGTCTCTTGCTTGGACTGAAAAATCCAAGAAATATTACTTTATCGTCTATCCAAAACAAAGAAATAAGTATGGATACAATGCTAATTCGAAGGAGTTTAACTCTTAGAGAATTGACGAAACGGGGGATATTTATTATCGAACCCATACGCCTGTCTGTAAAAAAAGACGGACAGTTTATTATGTATCAAACCCTAGGTATTTCATTGATTCATAAGAGTAAGTACAAAACCAATCAACTATACCGAGAACAAAAATATATTGATAAAAAGAAGTTTGATGAATCCACCCCAAGATATCAAAGAGAAACTGAAAATAGAGACAAAAACCATTATGATTTTCTTGTTCCTGAAAAAATTTTATCGGCTAGACGTCGTAGAGAATTGAGAATTTTAATTTATTTCAATTCAAAGAATAGGAACGGTGTCAATATAAATCGAGTCTTTTCTACCAAGACGAACATAAAAAGCGATAGTCCCTTTTTGGATGAAAGTAAATGCCTTAATAGAAAGAAAAACGAATTAATTAAATTAAAGGTCTTTCTTTGGCCTAATTATCGAATAGAAGACTTAGCTTGTATGAATCGCTATTGGTTTGATACCAATAATGGAAGCAATTTCAGTATGTTAAGGATATATCCACGATTTAAAATCCGTTGATGGTCCATTTTTACTATAATTACTATAATATTCTGATATTCTGTGCCATATATGAAAGCAACCAGCTGCACCTGTCTTATAGCGCAGTCTATGATACGATATTATCATAATAACTCAATGACATACCAATTAGATCAATTAATTAGTATTAAATCTATAAACGAATCAACGGAATATTCGTAATTTTACGTTCACGTTTGTCAGTGTAAAAACGCACTATTCCCCCTTTTATCCTTACTCAAATCAAATTCAAATCTTTATTGATTCATTTTAATTGTTTTAATTGATAAAATCGGAAGCCCATAAAGAAATTAAGATTATTGTGTCCACTATATAAACTAAACAATAAAAATAACTGGTATTATTATTACTGATCAAAAAAATTAATATAATATATGTAAAAAGGTAAGGAGGAAATTCTTTTATGATAAAAAATCCATTCAGTGAAATTATTTTGAAAAAGGAAAACAAAGATAACAAGGGGTCTACTGAATTCCAAGTAGTCAATTTCACCAATAGGATACGAAAACTTACTTCACATTTGGAATTGCACAAAAAAGACTATTTATCTCAGAGAGGACTACGTAAAATTCTAGGAAAGCGTCAACGGCTATTGGCTTATTTGTTAAAAAAAAATAGCGTACGTTATAACGAATTAATTATTCGGTTGGATATTCGAAAAAAAAAAATTCGATAATTTGAAATTTGAAGAGTCTTTTTAAACTTTTTACTTCAATTCGGATAAACTTCTTTTCACTTTCAGCAATTCATGGAAAACTGAATCGGAAAAAAACCTATGACTGTACCTGCTACACGAAATGACCTTATGATAGTAAATCTGGGTCCTCAGCACCCATCAATGCACGGGGTCCTTCGACTCATTGTTACTCTAGATGGTGAAGATGTTATTGACTGCGAACCAATATTGGGTTATTTACATAGAGGAATGGAAAAAATTGCGGAAAACCGAACAATTATACAATATTTACCTTATGTAACACGTTGGGATTATTTAGCTACTATGTTCACAGAAGCAATAACTGTAAATGCACCAGAACAGTTAGGAAATATTCAAGTACCCAAAAGGGCTAGCTATATCCGAATTATTATGTTGGAGTTAAGTCGTATAGCTTCACATTTGTTATGGCTTGGCCCCTTTATGGCAGATATTGGCGCACAAACCCCTTTCTTCTATATTTTTAGAGAAAGAGAGTTGATATATGACCTATTCGAAGCTGCTACCGGTATGCGAATGATGCATAATTTTTTTCGGATCGGAGGAGTAGCTGCTGATTTACCTCATGGATGGATAGATAAATGTTTGGATTTTTGTGATTTTTTTTTAACAAGGGTTACTGAATATCAAAAGCTTATTACACGGAATCCTATTTTTTTAGAACGAGTTGAAGGAGTAGGCATTATTGGCGGAGAGGAGGCAATAAATTGGGGTTTATCAGGACCAATGCTACGAGCTTCCGGAATACAATGGGATCTTCGTAAAGTGGATCATTATGAGTCTTACGACGAATTTGATTGGGGGGTCCAATGGCAAAAAGAGGGGGATTCATTAGCTCGTTATTTAGTACGAATCTGTGAAATGAGAGAATCCATAAAAATTATTCAACAGGCTTTAGAAGGAATTCCGGGGGGACCCTATGAGAATTTAGAAATCCGACGTTTTGATAAACTACGGGATTCGGAATGGAATGATTTTGACTATCGATTCATCAGTAAAAAACCTTCTCCAACTTTTGAATTATCAAAGCAAGAACTTTATGTGAGAGTAGAAGCACCAAAGGGAGAATTGGGGATTTTTCTGATAGGAGATAGGAGTGTTTTTCCTTGGAGATGGAAAATCCGACCGCCTGGTTTTATCAATTTGCAAATCCTCCCGCAGTTAGTTAAAAGGATGAAATTGGCTGATATTATGACGATACTAGGTAGCATAGATATCATTATGGGAGAAGTGGATCGTTAAAATGATAATAGATACAACAGAAATACAAGCTATCAATTCTTTTTTTAGATTGGAATCCTTAAAAGAGGTATATGGGATCATATGGGCGCTTGTCCCTATTTTTACTCCTGTATTAGGAATCACAATAGGGGTACTAGTAATTGTTTGGTTAGAAAGAGAAATATCTGCAGGAATACAACAACGGATTGGACCTGAATACGCCGGCCCTTTGGGAATTCTTCAAGCTTTAGCAGATGGTACAAAATTGCTTTTTAAAGAGAATCTTCTCCCATCGAGAGGAGATACTTATTTATTCAGTATCGGACCATCTATAGCAGTTACATCAATTCTACTAAGTTATTTAGTAATTCCTTTTGGTTATCACCTTGTTCTAGCTGATCTCAGTATCGGTGTTTTTTTATGGATTGCTATTTCAAGTATTGCTCCCATTGGCCTTCTTATGTCAGGCTATGGATCAAATAATAAATATTCCTTTTTAGGTGGTTTACGAGCTGCTGCTCAATCAATTAGTTATGAAATACCATTAACTCTATGCGTGTTAGCAATATCTCTACGTGTGATTCGTTGAGGCATATATTTTCTCTATTTCTTTCTAGGAAGGAAGTTTCGTGAGTTGAATATATATTTTCATTTTTTTATTCATCATTCAGGTTGATGAACTAAAACAGCTAAGTTATATGAGTGAAAAAAACCGCTTATAAATTTGCAGTAAAAATTTTTTAAGTCTCATTTCCTATGTACAAGAGTTAAGTCAAAGTAAACATAAGGATTAGCGACTGTTTGCCCCAAGATTGGTTGATTAGTCATCATGACTTGAAGCGGGTTCAAAAGATCAACTTTATGTATGGGGATTTTACTATCTATTTAGATATTACCATATAAATATATTACCCTAAAGAGGATTTTTGATCAAAAACGAGTGGATGGTTAGGAATACCAAGGTACACAAAGGATTCGTAATAGAGATTATGTACGTTATTCGGCAGGATTTTTCTGTGCATACTGCATAAAAGGGATTCTAATTGGGGCTTTAAATTGGTAGAAATGATGAAGGAGTACTCCCCACGATTCCGATCCAGAGTATGCTCCTATCCACCGACTAAGTAAATAACTATTAAAAACGAAGTAATCCTTTATTTAAATATTAAAA